GAAATTGGAGGGAAGTGGAGTAAATGGCCGATACTACTGGAAGGATTCCTCTTTGGATAATAGGTACTGTAGCTGGTATTCTTGTGATCGGTTTAGTAGGTATTTTCTTTTATGGTTCCTATTCTGGATTAGGTTCATCCCTGTAGTAATAGGATGAATTGAGTTGTAGACATGAAAGCCTAGGAACTCAACGGGATTCCCTTCTTTGTTTGTATGATTCGAAGGGAAAGGGCCCGTTGGGTTCTTAAGAATCAGAGTCTTTTTTCGTCTAAATGACAAAGTGGATTTCTTTTTCTGCTGTTTCAAAAAACTCCATTCTATTTTTTCCGATGATGCTTTTGAAAAATGAACTTCATTAATTGATTCAGAACACCTGTTCCTTGATCTTGATAGTATCTATGGGTACTTTCCAAGTTAGAAGAAAGCGGGAATCACTCAATTTTCCGGATTATATATATTTCTGTAGATTAGATATCGTACAAATACTTTTGATACTCTTACCTATTTATTTTAGTATCTCAGAAAAATTGAAATTTTTTATAAGTTCATTGAATAAGTTCTATTTAATCAATAAAATGAGATTCCATCTTTTTTGGTTTGTCCACTACTTTATTGTACGCAATAAATCGAAAAAAAAAGTTCTGATACATCTGGAAAACCGAAACCAAGACTAGGAATTTTTGACGAACAGGATAAAAAATCATTACTCTTCCGACACAAGAAAAGAAATTTTCTACACCCCTTTCTTGTGTCGAAGACTAGGAAGACGAATAATACCTCCTAGTCTTATTTGTTCCCCGCATTTATAGTTCGGTCTATATACCCGCTTACTTGTGCCTTACTTATCCTAATATCTATCTTATGCTAATATCTATCCCAATTTTAGTCTATTTGAGATCCATTTTATGACATTGAAATCTGGCATATAGTAACATAGTCAATTCAATTTGGCTAAAAAAAATAAAGAAAGAGGTGGTAAAGTCATAAAGTTAAATAGTCTTCTTCAAACAAAAATCTACCTATTATAACCAGGAATGCGGTACAAGGGATTCCCTGAAACTCGTAGAAAAAGAACAAGTAAATAAAAGGTTTTTCAGAATTCCATTTTTTTGGATCATACATAATCGACAACAAGAATTTGGTTCTTTTTATGAACCTGATGTCGATAAATCTGCGAATCTAGAAATTCATTTCGGCCAATTGAACCTTCTCGAACTGTTTCTTTTTAAGAACCAAAAATATTTGTGCCAAAATAACAGATGCCAAGAAGAACAAAAGACCTTGAACACGTAATGGATCTTGAAGTACTATTTCTGCATCTCCCTGACCAAACCCACCCACATTAGGATTACTTGTTAATGGTTGATCAAATTTGATGGATTCGCCCTCTGAAACAAGAAGTTCTGGTCCTGGAGGGATAATATCAACCACTTGGCGTCCATCCGACGGATCTGTTATGGTTATTTCATATCCCCCTTTTTCTTTTCGTACGATTTTACTTACTATACCCGCTCCCGTAGCATTATAAACTGTATTGTTACTCTTGCTTCCGTCGGGATAAATCTGACCCCTTCCCCTATTCCCACCTACGTATATAGGATATTTTAAGAAGTGAACGTCTTTCTTAGTAGCGGGGTCGGGGGAAAGAATAGGAAAGGCGATTTCACTATATTTCTGACCAGGGATAGGCCCTATCACAAGAATATTTTTTTTATTAGGGCGATAGCTCTGAAAAGACAAATTGCCTATCTTTTCTTTCATCTCGGGAGAAATACGATCGGAAGGAGCTAATTCAAACCCCTCCGGTAAAATAAGAACAGCCCCCACATTCAAACCCCCTTTCTTACCATTAGCAAGAACTTGTTTTACTTGCTTATCATAAGGAATTCGAACAACTGCTTCAAATACAGTATCAGGAAGTACCGTTTGTGGAACCTCAATATCCACGGGCTTATTAGCTAAATGGCAATTGGCACATACAATACGCCCAGTTGCTTCTCGTGGATTTTCATAACCCTGCTGCGCAAAAATGGGATATGCTATTGAAATGGATGTCCGAGTTATGATATATATCATGAGCGATACGGAAATAGATCGAGTAATCTGTTCCTTTATCCAAGAAAAAGTATTTCTAGTTTGCATGGTCTAATCATTGATCCGAAAATTTCTACAATAAATTGGGTAGGTCCCTCGTATAGTTCCCTATCCACGATTCTGCTATTTACTGGAATCATTTTACTGGAATACTATAGGATAAAAATCCCCCGGCTAGAAAGTTTTTAATGCTTATGTAGAACTACTAAGAAACATTCGAATTGGATTAAATTGGATCATTTATCAATCATTCATTGAATGATAAATAACTACAAGTGACGGAGATACACGATTTAAATAACGGAAAATCCAATATTTTAAAATAGTATCGAGAATAACTGGAAAAGTGGAAACAAGACCAGATATAATTTGATCATTATGAACAAATCCAAAATCTTTGTAGACAGAACCAATCATTAGTTCCCAACCATGGGGTGAATGAAATCCGATACATAAATCAGTTACTAAAAGAATCAAAAAAGCTTTTACTGTATCACTTAAGTTATATAGGAATTCCTGAGCCCAAGAGTTAAGAATAAGAAGTTCTTCATTACCTAAAATAGAATAACCGCTTAGAATACCAAAACAGATTATATTTGTCGAAAAATGCAAAATCGTATGGATGCGATCCTCATTGTGTATCTTGATTAATTGGATCGTATCTTTGTGGCTTCCTATAGGAAGCTTTTGCAAATGTGTCTCCGAGTATTCCTTGATCATTTCGTCCAAGAAGAGGGTTTCCTCCAATTCTATGAACTTTTCTAGAATACTTTTTTCTTGAATATCATTCAAAAAAATTTCGGATTGACCAGTATTCGACCAATTAGTAACCCAAGATTCCATGCTTTTAGAAAATGAGAGAGAAATCCACCAGGGCAAAAATACTATAGATGCAAGATACAAAAGAGGAGTGAATGCTTTCTTTTTTGCCATTTTTCACCTGTGAATTTTTAATTACCCCACTTCATTTGTCGACTCTATGCTATGCGATCAAATATTTCTTTCAAACATGAGTTCTAGACAAGGTATCAAACCTATGAATCTATTTTATTTGTGATTTTGTTTGAATCTAGAATAGAAAGAATACAGAAATGGACTAAGACTCCACGTCAAATTCGAATGAAGAAATAATCCAAAATATTGTTTCCAGATATCTCAATTCACCAAATTCCAAACAAGTGTCTCCTTTCGATGAATGACCGAAAGAAATACTTTAAGGAATGAATATTATTGAGATTTTGAGACGAAAGAACTCCTTTTCTATTTTTCTATCAAAATATCCAATATTTCGAAAAAATGCCAACGATTCCCCATAGCCAAGAATAGAATAATTGAGACAAAGATATTGCGATGATCTCAAAAATGAGCGGCAAAACAAGACAGAAATGCGCCAGTTATCATTATTAAGAAAACCCATTATTCGTTAGTAAGGAACACAAACGAAAAGAGTTTTCTTTTATGGTTGTTCCATATACGTCGGCTTTGGCTTGACTAAACGTTCTGACGAAACTTCAGTTAAGTTATGTTATAGAAAAAAGAGGATTCTTGCATTTCCCCCCCCCCTGTTGAGAAAGCATTCATTCTTCAGCCCAGTTCCTTTTATCAAAAGACTTCAATCGGTACGCGCAAGAAATAGGCCAATTCCGCGGCTTTTTGTTCAATTTCTCGTGGAGTCAAATTCTCATCAGTACGGGTCAAGGGAATAGCTCCCCGGCCTCTGATGTCCATATAAAGGACACGACGAGCATAAATACCCTCTTTAACTTCGATTCTAACGGATTGAATATCTTTTATGCGGAATCGGAGGAATATGCGACGATTTTTTCCAGGAAATCCCCAACGAAAAATACACACTATTCCTTCCTTTCTATCGAATCGATCATAACCACTACCTACATTCCATGAAATTGTGCACCACAAATAGGAACTAATAAAGAGACCCGCGATCCCGTAGAAAGACATCACGATCCCTTGTGGAAAAAAAAGGATTTGCTGAGACGGAACAAAAGATATCAAATTTCTACCAAGATAACTGGAAGTTCCAACCAATAAGAATCCTAATGAACCTAACAAAACGATAAGGGCCCAGCAAAAATTACTTAGTTTTCGAGACCCCGTTATAAGTTCTATCCATATATGTTCTGATCGCCAACTCATACTTGATCCGATTGCATTTTATTGGAATTGAGAGAATACCCCAAATGATTTTGACTTTACTTTTTTTTGTTTCGAAGGAACTCTCATCAACTAGCACTAGTTTGATGTGAACTAGCACTAGTTTGATGTGAACCTTTAGGAGTAATTCATCAAATTGATTAGATCTAAAATAATAATATACCCTTCATATGATCCCAATATACACATTGATATACATATAGATCGACCATTAGCCATCCAGATCCAGCGATCCTGATCTATTTGAAACTAGCTAGAATTCATTTACCCATAGATCATTTTCTGCAGGCATAAGAGCTTTTTCCTTTATGTTCGGCGGAAATCCCATGTTATACCATATTTCCCAAAATAAATATCTGTGTTATGCTACAAGTCTAACTTTCAAAAAAAAAACGGATGAGATTGGATTGGGTCCCCTCAGATCTAAACAATCTTGTTTTTTTGAACATGAAGAAATAAAGAAGCCATTGCAAGTGCCGGAAATACTAGGCCTACTAAAGGCACAAAAATAGAGGGAAAATGGAAAGTTATCATAAAATGGGTACCTCGGTTTACTATTTGTACCTGTTATTATTTTTTTTTAATATCATATTTTCTATTTCTACTAATTATAATTAAGAATTGTAATTATTATGAATTAATTCAATTTGAAAATTCTTAGTAGAGATATAAGTATCTATATATCTAAGTGAGTATATAGAATAAGTCCAAGGAATGTAGAACTAAATAAATGGACTTATTCATCTTTCTACATGAAAGATACATATGATAATCAACATTTCACGAAAGGAAGAACTCACGCTTTAATCTTGTTGATAGAGACTTCTTAATTAGGAATCGGGAATCTAGGTAAAAAAAAAGAGTTATCCGCAACTTTTGATTCTTTCTACAATTAGATCTTAGATCACCAAAGAAAAATCCATTCTTATTTACTTTGATTCCGATAAGCTAACTACTTGTTTGCTACAAAGAAAAAATGGCACTTAGTGCGCTCTACTTGATTGAATTCGAATTCAAAGGAAAGAAGGCGTGGAACTTAAATAACTCAACCAGAACGCTTTTTAAAGGATTACGTGGTACGATTAGGTCGAATAAGCCCTTCTGGAATAAATATTCAGCCGCTTGTGAACCTTCGGGTACTGTTTTATTCAATGTTTGTTCAATTACTCTTTTACCCGCAAATGCAATGTAGGAATTGGGTTCCGCAATAATGATATCTCCCAACATACCAAAACTAGCTGTTACCCCACCAGTAGTAGGAGATGTAAGGATTGATACATAAAATAACTTTTTATTTGATTGATAATCATATAAGGCAGACGATATTTTAGCCATTTGCATCAAGCTCAAACTTCCTTCTTGCATGCGCGCCCCTCCCGAAGCGCACACTATAATAAGAGGTAGAAGTTGATTGGTAGCGTACTCAATCAAACGGGTAATTTTCTCCCCGACTACGGATCCCATACTACCTCCCATAAACTGAAAATCCATAACCCCGACTGCTACGGGAATACCATTTAGTTGACCTACGCCTGTTTGAACAGCCTCAGTTAATCCCGTCTTTCTTTGATAAGAATCAATACGATCTTTATAAGGCTCCTCCTCCGAATGAAATTCAATGGGATCCAGAGAGACCATGTCTTCATCCATAGGATCCCAAGTACCGGGATCGATCGAAAGTTCGATTCTTTCTGAACTACTCATTTTCAAATGATATCCACATTGTTCACAAATATTCAATTTTGATTTCAAAAATTTCTTATAATTTAATCCATAACAATTTTCGCATTGAACCCACAAATGCTTGTATTTTTGAGTTGCATCGAGATCGTTAGACCTTTCTCTTAGAGTTAAATCACTACTCTTCGCGAGGGTTTGTATACTGGACCCCCCGATTTCACTACCCGTTCTACGTTTATCAAAAACGCACCTACAAATGTAACTGTCACTACTATCACTTACAATGGACGTATCAATACAGATTTGAGACTGAAGATAATTGTCAATGCAACTAGTAATGTTATTATTGGAACTAGAGTGAGTATCATACATGTAAGGATTGTATAAGGAATCTTCACTCGTAGATCCATTATTCATATAACTAGAATTGCCATAACTAGAAAAAGAACTTTCTAGTTCACTCAGAAAAGAATGATCCTTGTCAATCTCAAAAATCTGATTTTGAATATCAAAATAGATCGAATAACTGTCTCCATTACTATCCCTAACTAAAAAAGTATCATCAGAAATGAAATTCCGAATGTCTTTCACGCCAAATAAATGATCGACATTACTGTAACTAGAATTATCACGACCCCTCCAACTATGAATGTTTTTAGCCCTACCTTTTCTATTCGGATCTTCACTTTCACTAGTATTTTCAATAGGACCAAGATTGTCCATTGATTTCTTTATCCCATACCTGTGTTCTAACTCCTTCTTAAACACCAGCGAATTAAACCACCATCTTTCCATAGAGTTTTCTTGCCCCCTATTTGCATAAAAATAGAATAGATGAATAGTCATTCGATCCACAATTCTTTATTTGTATTTGAATATCTTATTTCCTATCAGACTAAACATAGAAATTCAATCACTTCTAATTAAGAAGTGTGAAAAAGGATTCTCTTTTTGTGGGAATCCGGGGGTAAGACTTCACTATATATGAATAGGATGGAATCCCTTTTCATTCTAACTATAATGATAAAAGGTGGTTTTTCCTATATCTTCGCATCGAAAAAAAAATATTTGTTCTTTCCTAGAAAGAATTTTTTCGTAAAATCTCGTCTAATAACTAACTACTAAATTAAGGTTCTATTCCAACACGGAACGAAAAAGACAATATACGGGATGGGTCAAAAGATTTGTGATACTTCGCTTGATTCAGGGAAACTCGAGGATATATAAAGAATATACCAATCCTAAGGATCCATAGGTTTAATTGTGGATTCAAGACAAGAATAGAAACATTTGAGTCTGAGATTTTCTATTTCAAATCTTGTATATCTAGAGATATATGTATTTATCCAAAATACATGCATTTCAAATCTTGTATATCTAGAGATATATGTATTTATCCAAAATACATGCAATAGAATCTTTGTATTCGGCTCAATCCTTTTAGTAAAAGATTGGGCCGAGTTTAATTGTAATTCAATTAAGAGAACGGAGAATAATTACTTGTTATCTTACTTATCCAAAGTATCCATTGCTGCAAACTCAAATTTGATC